TTTTCAAGACTCGCTCGTTTTTCATTAATATTGGATCATATGCTTTATTTGAATTCTGATGAGAAATAAATAAAAAAAAAAAAAGAAAATAAAATAGAAAATAGAGAATAAAATATAGAATAATAATAGAAAATAATAATAGAATATATATAGAATCTATGAAAAAATATTGGTTCAATTCAATGTTGTCTAACAAGAAGTTAGAACATAAGTGTGGACTAAGTAAATCAATGGATAGTCTTGATGCTCTTGGACATACCCGTGGAAGTGAAGAAACTATTCGAAAAGATGCGGATAAAAAGATTCTTAGTTGGGACAGTTATAGTTTCAATAATATTCATTATCTAAATTATTTATTTGATAGCAGGAATCTTTGGAGTCTGATCTCTGATCATACTTTTTTAGTTAGAAATAGTAATGGTGACACTTATTCTGTATATTTTGATATTGAAAATCAGATTTTTGATATTGACAATGCTAGTTCTTTTTTGAGTGAACTACCTAGTTATTTGAATAGTGGGTCTAATAGTAGTAATTACTACTATTATTATTATTCCATGTATGATACTCAATCTAATTGGAATAATCACATTAATAGTTGCATTGATAGTTATCTTCGCTTTGAAATCAGTCTTAATAGTGACATTTACAGTAATATCGACAGTTACATTTCTAGTTTCATTTGTACGGAAAGTACAAGTAGTATTGAAAATGGAAATTCTAGTATCAAAACTAGTAGCAGTTATTTCAATAGAAGAGAAAAATCTAATGATTTCAATCTAAATACAAAATACAAACAGTTATGGGTTCAATGTGAGAATTGTTATGGATTAAATTATAAAAAATTTTTTAGTTCAAAAATGAATATTTGTGAATACTGCGGATATCATTTGAAAATGAGTAGTTCAGATAGAATTGAACTCTTTCTAGATCCTGGCACTTGGGAGCCTATGGATGAAGATATGGTCTCTATAGACCCCATTGAATTTCATTCAGAGGAGGAACCTTATATAGATCGCATTTCTTTTTATCAAAGAAAAACGGGTTTAACTGAAGCTGTTCAAACGGGCGTAGGTCAACTAAACAGTATTCCCATAGCAATTGGAGTTATGGATTTTCAGTTTATGGGAGGTAGTATGGGATCCGTAGTAGGTGAGAAAATCACTCGTTTGATCGAGTATGCTACTAATCGATCTCTACCTGTCATTATTGTGTGTGCTTCTGGAGGAGCACGCATGCAAGAAGGGAGTTTGAGCTTAATGCAAATGGCTAAAATATCTTCTGCTTCATATGATTATCAATCAAATAAAAAGTTATTTTATGTATCAATCCTTACATCTCCTACAACTGGCGGAGTTACAGCAAGTTTTGGTATGTTGGGAGATATCATTATTGCTGAACCTAATGCCTACATTGCGTTTGCGGGTAAAAGAGTAATTGAACAAACATTGAAAAAGACAGTACCCGACGGTTCACAAGCGGCTGAGTATTTATTCCATAAGGGCTTATTCGACCCAATTGTACCACGTAATCCTTTAAAAGGTGTTCTGAATGAGTTATTTCAGCTACACGGTTTCCTTCCCTTGAATCAAGATTCAAAAAAAAAATTTCAAAAAGATTGAAATTCTTCATTTTCAAATGGAAGTCTAACATTAGCTTCAGTTATTTTTATTTGTAGCGAATACGCATTTAGTTCATTATAATGAAAAAAACAAAACTAAGAAGATGGTGTTTTCTTTGGAGACATCAGTTATAAGTGTAGTAAGAGTCAGAAGTTTTGGATAATGACTTTTTGGCCCGGATCCTTTTTTTATTCTATCTCTCTTCCTGATTAGAAAAAAGCATCCCTCTATCGACAAGATAAAAAAGAATTTATTTCTCCTTCCGAGAAATTAGGGAAATAAAAATGATTTTTTCCGTTCTTTTGACATATTCATTATTCATATATAGAACAATAGAACAACGAAAAAGAGATAAAAAAATATATCGAAAAAATGAAAAGAAAATACTAAATAAAAAGAAAGAAGAAATCTCAAATCAAATAAAGAAAATAGAAATATTCAAATAAGAAATAAAAAGAATATAGAAGTTCTTTTTATTTAGTGAGAACCCCCGGTTTTTCACTAGGAATCCCTGTTTGTTGGATAAGATTGGTTAAAATCGGAAACTCATAAGAAACTCTTTTCTATCTTTACCTTTCAAAACACCTTTTTTGTTTTGAAAGGTAAAGATAGAAAGACGATGAAGATAAGGATGGGAGAAGAAGAATCCAATTTCTTAAAGGGGATTCTCATACATATTCGTGTCGAAAGAGGAATAGGTATACTTCATTGAGTTCTACATTCGTTATTGATTATTAAATACTTCATATTAATATTATCTTAATATTCTTTCTAATTTCTTTTTAATAGATTAATATTTTTTATTAATAGATTAATATTTTTTAATAGATTAATATTAATAATGAATAGATAGACTTATTAGAATATATCTTTATAATTAGAATTTAGAATAGGTACAAATATGAAATTGAGGTACCCATTCTATGATAGATTTGAACTTTCCCTCTATTTTTGTTCCTTTAGTGGGCCTAGTCTTTCCGGCAATCGCAATGGCTTCTTTATCTCTTTATGTCCAAAGAAATAAGATTGTCTAAATACGATGAAATCTCATCAATTTATTTCAACACTGGATCATCTACTTTTTTTAATGTAATATGGTAGGATATATGATATTTGGCCTTTCCGAAAACAAATGGAAGAGTTGTTTTGTTATGTATGCCGATGCATAATATACGGCATTAATGCATGTATATGCGGTTATAGCTTAATCAATTAAATGATGAAATTCAAAATGATCAGCAAATCTTTTTTGAAAAATCTTTTAAATAGAAATTCAATGTATCTAACCAATTATTCCTAATGGTTCCTGTCGGAATGCTGCTAGTTGATGAAAGTTACTTCGGGATCAAGCAATAAAAGTCAAGTCAAATCCTTTTGGGTTATTCTCTCAATTCCAATCGAATGCAACTGGATCTAGTATAGTATGAACTGGCGATCAGAACATATATGGATAGAACTTATAACGGGGTCTCGAAAAACAAGTAATTTTTGCTGGGCCTGTATCCTTTTTTTAGGTTCACTAGGATTCTTAGTGGTTGGAACTTCCAGTTATCTTGGTAAAAATCTGATATCCGTATTTCCGTCTCAGCAAATCCTTTTTTTCCCACAAGGGATCGTGATGTCTTTCTATGGGATCGCAGGTCTATTCATTAGTTCTTATTTGTGGTGCACAATTTCATGGAATGTAGGTAGTGGTTATGACCGATTCGATAGAAAAGAAGGGATAATGTCCCTTTTTCGTTGGGGATTTCCTGGAAGAAATCGTCGCATCTTCCTTCGTTTCTTTCTGAAAGATATCCAATCAATCAGAATGGAGGTGAGAGAGGGTCTTTTTCCTCGTCGTGTCCTTTATATGGAAATCAAGGGTCAAGGAGCCATTCCCTTGACCCGTACTGATGAGGATTTGACTCCACGAGAAATTGAACAAAAAGCTGCCGAATTGGCCTATTTCTTGCGCGTAACCATTGAAGTCTTTTGAAATGAACTGAAGAATAAATCTCAGCATGAGAGAAGGAACTTAATACATCTCAAAAGTGGGAAGACGTATATGGAACAATAACTATTTTGTATACGCATACACATGGTGTCTGACTTCACTTTTTAGACTAGTAAAAGGTCTATAATAAGTAATAAGTAAATAAGTATAGATTCATCAAATATCCTAACATGTCTTTTGTTTTCGTAAAACAGAATTCCTCTTTTTAGGCCTTTGAATTGATACCCTATCCCTGCGCTGCGGTTAGACAGTGAAATCTTTCAAATTCGAAATGGAAATAAAAGAATTAAAGAATCCGGTAGGGTTCGTCTTTAAATCCAAATTATATTTGTTAGTTCAAATGGGTTTTCGAGTCTTCATTGAAAGGAATAAATGAAAGGGAAATTGGTTACAATTTTACTAATTGTGATCTCTGGAATATGGAAAGAATATTTACTTTTTTTTTCATTCGAAAAGAGCCTTTCTTGTATGTTCTATTCTAGATCCAAAGACTCAATTCTTACACAAAAACAAAAATAGGAAAAGATTCATAGGTTTGATACCTTATTCTTGTTAGAGTTATAGGCTCTTGTTATATAATTCGTACTTCATAGAAATCTCAGATAGAATCGACCAATGAAACAGGTTAATTAACAATTCACATCACGGATACAGAATGAAAAAAAAGAAAGCATTGGCTTCCCTCCCATATCTTGTGTCTATAATCTTTTTGCCCTGGTGGGTTTCTCTCTCATTTAAGAAATGTCTAGAAACTTGGGTTATTAATTGGTGGAATACTAGGCAATCCGAAATCCCTTTGAATGATATTCAAGAGAAAAATGTTCTAGAAAAATTTATGGAATTAGAAGAACTATTCCTGTTGGACGAGATGATAAAGGAGTACTCGGAGACACATATGCAAAGGCTTCGTATAGGAATGCACAAGGAAACAATACAATTGGTCCAAAGACAAAATGAATCTCATTTTCATATCATTTTGCATTTCTCTACAAATCTAATCTGTTTCGCTATTCTAAGTGGTTATTTTTTTCTGGGTAATGAAGAACTTTTAATTTTAAATTCTTGGATTCAGGAATTTCTCTATAACTTAAGTGATACAATCAAAGCTTTTTCAATTCTTTTAGTTACTGATTTATGGATCGGATTTCACTCGACCCATGGTTGGGAACTAATGATTGGTTCGATCTACAATGATTTTGGATTGGCTCAGAATGATCAGATTATATCTGGTCTTGTTTCCACTTTTCCAGTGATTCTAGATACAATTGTGAAATATTGGATCTTCCATTTTTTAAATCGTGTATCTCCTTCGCTTGTAGTAATTTATCATTCAATGAATGAATAATTCATTAGATCTTTTGATATCAATAAAATCAGAACCT